TAGTACCAAAAAAATAGGTACTATCAAAAAAAAATGGGTTATGTTTTTGACATTACAATGGATTCGATGTGGATATGTTTTCGTCAGAAAAGAAGAAGTCATTTTATTATTTTTCATTCTTAATAAAGCTAATAAGTCAATTTTGTTTTTTAATTTTTTTGTTCTCTCTTTACCCCATAAAGATATTGAATAGAATGAACTATTTTTTTTTCCATTAAAATTTAAAAAATGAATGTTTAAATATCCTTCAAAAACAAGTAAATAGATCCGAAACATATAAAATGCGGTTAATCCTGCTGTGGACCAAGATATTATTGCGAAAATTGGTGAATACAACCAACTATCATTAAGAATCTCATCCTTGGACCAAAAACAGGCAAAAGGTGGGATACCGCAAAGAGAAAATGTACCTATTAAAAAAGTAGTTTTTGTAATTGGGACATGTTTTGCTAAACCACCCATAAGGACCATATTTTGACTCTTAGTTGGCGAATATCCAACAATAGCTTCCATCGAATAAATAATGGATCCAGATCCTAAAAATAACAATGCTTTTGAATAAGCATGAGTAATTAAATGAAATAAAGCGGCTCGATAAGATCCCATACCTAGAGCTAACATCATATAACCCAATTGAGACATTGTCGAATAGGCCAAATCTTTCTTAATATCTTTTTGAGCAATAGCTAAAGTAGCTCCTAAGACTACTGTTATTATACCTATTAAAGCTATTCCATTCATTATGGAAGGTAGAATTATTAAAAAAGGAAGAAGTCTAGCTACAAGAAAAATTCCCGCTGCTACCATGGTAGCAGCATGGATAAGAGCAGAAATTGGAGTAGGCCCTTCCATAGCATCGGGTAACCATACATGAAGGGGGAATTGAGCAGATTTAGCGATTGATCCACAAAATAGTAAGAAGGCACACAAAGTCACAAAAAAAATATTAACCTCATTTTTATAAATCAAGTTATTGATTATTTGAAACAAATCCCTAAATTCCAAACTACCCGTTATCCAATAAAGACCTAAAATTCCCAATAATAAGCCATAATCCCCTACACGATTAGTTACAAATGCTTTTTGACAAGCATTTGCTGCAATAGGACGTGTGAACCAAAAACCTATTAATAAATAAGAACACATTCCAACCAATTCCCAAAAAATATAAATTTGTATCAAATTCGAGCTAGTAACTAAGCCCAACATTGAAATATTAAAAAAAGTCATATAAGCAAAAAATCTCAAATATCCTTGATCATGAAACATATAATTATCACTATAAATAAGAACCAGAATGCCAACAGTAGTAATTAATATTAACATAATGGAAGTAAGTGAATCAATCAAATACCCAAACTCTAAAGAAATATCATTATTTATGGTCCAAGACCATACATATTGATAGATAGAACTCGTATTGATTTGATGAATAGACAGATCAATCGAAAAAATCATAACTATAGTTAACAAAAAAATACTAGGAAAAGCCCCCATACGGCGAAGATTTTTTGTTGCTGTCGGAAAAAGTAAAAGTCCCACTCCTATTAATAACATAGGAACTGAAAATAGAATAAAAGCTAGAATCCACGAAGATTGATGTGTATACTCCATACAACTATATATATTGATTCTTAATGAATTTTTTTTTCTTATTCGTCGGTTTTGTTTTATCTCTTTTGTAAAGAAAGGGTTCGGTTAATAAAAAAAGGAACAAAAAAATATAATTCTCTATTATTAATTTTTCAGAATCTTTGCACAATACTTACAATATTACAAAGTACAAACTCAAAATGTATCAATAACCAAATTCCTAGGAAAAAAACTTTTTTTCCCATATTTACTACTATTAATATAATCAAATAATTTGTAAAAAATAGAAATTTCAATTTCCTATTTTACAATTATAGAAAAATTTTTATGTATAGAGTAAAGATAAATAATGAATTTCCCAAAACTAAGAACATTTGTCTATTTTGATTGAATATGAATTATAAAAAGCAATTCATATGACATGACTCAATAATTTTTTTTTTTCAGAAACTCAAAAGATTAGTTTATCTTTTAACTAATTGATTATTTTCCCTTAGAAAAAAAAAAAGATATTCATATTAGTAAAAATTTAGGATAAAGGGTTATAATATTGAATGTTTTTTTTTTTTAAGATAGAAAAAAGAAAAGAAAGGGAATTAAGATAGATAAAAATATATGGATATATTAAGAATAATTCCTTTTCATTTACAGAAAACAAAAATCAAATGTGTTTCACATAAGACTATAATAATGAAAAAACGAAACTAATTAGATGGCAGTTCCAAAAAAGCGCACATCTATATCAAAAAAAATCATTCGAAACAATTTTTGGAAAAAGAGGGGATATTGGACAACATTGAAAGTTTTTTCATTAGCGCAATCGATTTTTACGGGGAATTCAAAAAGTTTTTTTTGTAACAAATACAAACGTTAGAATAATTTGAATTTACTTTATTTAAAGAATATAATACTAAATACTAATAGAATTTTTTTATTTAGAATATCGTTCTATATATAGAACGATATTCTAAATAAAAAAATTCTTTGAATGTAGTGTTCAATTTTTGATCTAAAAATTCATTTTTTTTTTTTCAATGAAAAAATCGAAATGTATTTCTTTATATTCAGAAAATGAAATAAAAAATAAATGAGTCATTTAAAACTACATAAAGAACTATTATTATTTTATTCATTTTCTTATTATTATATTATTTTCATAGATTCCAATGGACTTCTTTAATTCCATTTTTGAATATTTAGTAAACAAATATTGCACTTTAATTGATTCTTTAAATCTCGACAATTAACTAAAAATTGATTATGATTATTTCGCGTAAGCCGCTATGGTGAAATTGGTAGACACGCTGCTCTTAGGAAGCAGTGCTGGAGCATCTCGGTTCGAGTCCGAGTAGCGGCATGACATCTTATCTTCTAAAAAAAGAAGAAATGTTATAATGAATTCAATTCTTATTTCTATTCCTACGTATTCGGACTTTTTTCATTATTTATATATGATATTTTCAACTTTAGAGCATATATTAACTCATATATCATTTTCAGTCATATCGATTTTAATTTCAATTCATTTGATAACTTTATTAGTAAATGAGATTGTAGTATTATATGATTCATCCAAAAACGGCATGATAATAACTTTTTTCGGTATAACGGGATTGTTAGTTACTCGTTGGATTTTTTCGGGCCATTTACCATTTAGTGATTTATATGAATCATTAATCTTTCTTTCATGGAATTTTTCCATTTTTTATATGGTTCCGTGGTTCAAAAAGCAAAAGAACAACTATTTAAATACAATAATCACACCAAGTGTTATTTTTACCCAAGGCTTTGCTACTTCGGGCCTTTTAACCGAAATGCATGAATCCGTAATATTAGTACCTGCTCTACAATCCCATTGGTTAATTATGCACGTAAGTATGATGATATTGGGTTATGCAACTCTTTTATGTGGATCATTATTATCAGTGGCTATTTTAGTCATTACATTTCGAGAACTCATACAAATTTTTTGTAAAAGCAAGAATTTTGATTTTTTAATAAATGAATCACTTTCCTTTGCTGAAATCATATACATGAATATGAATGAAAGAAATAATGTTTTACAAAAAATTTCTTTTTCGAGAAATTATTACAGGTATCAATTTATTCAACAATTGGATCGTTGGGTTTACCGTATTATTAGTCTAGGTTTTCTCTTTTTAACAATAGGGATTATTTCAGGAGCAGTATGGGCTAATGAGGCCTGGGGATCATATTGGAATTGGGATCCAAAGGAAACTTGGGCTTTTATTACTTGGACTATATTCGCAATTTATTTACATACTCAAAAAAAAAATAAAAAATTGGAAGAAAATGTAAATTCTTCAGTAGTGGCTTCTATGGGCTTTCTTATAATTTGGGTATGTTATTTGGGGATAAATTTATTAGGAATAGGATTACATAGTTATGGTTCATTTACATCTAATTGAATTGAAGTCAACAAAAAAACTTCCCAAATACAAATCAAATATCGAAAGCATAATATATATATATATAATAAGATTCTCAAAAATTCGATTCTAAAATTAATATATATACGAAGAAAACGTCCCATAAATTATCGAGAACCCTTTAAATCAAGTAATATAGTAGTGATTCAAGGGGTTCTCACAAACAACAAACATATTCAATTAAAATTCAAATTCATTTTTTTTCTTGTACATAAGATTTCTTTCTATTTTTTTATTTTTCGGTTTTCTTTATTCATAACAACCATCTATAAAAAATTAGATAGAATAGCCTCAACTTTATTAGCCGAAAATGAGAAAATGAAATCCGGATAAATACCAATACATATTACGGGTATAAGGATAGAAATTGAAATCAATAATTCTCGCGGTCCAGAATCAAAAAAATAAGAGTTTGGCGTATTAAAAAGTTTGTATCCATAGAACATTTGCCGTAAGATAGATAATAAATAAATAGGAGTTAATATCATTCCAATTGCTGTTACAAAAATTATTAGTATTTTTGTCACTAAAAGATGTTTTTGGCTGGTAATTATTCCAAAAAAAACTATCAATTCTGCAACAAAACCGCTCATGCCTGGCAATGCAAGAGAAGCCATCGATAAGATAGTGAAAATTGTAAATATTTTTGGCATTGGGATAGCTATTCCGCCCATTTCGTCGAGATAAAGAAGACGTAGTCTATCATAACTAGTTCCCGCCAATAAAAAAAGTGCAGCGCCAATAAATCCATGAGAGATTATTTGTAAAATAGCCCCATTAAGTTCCGTATCGCTTATAGAACCAATTCCTATAATTAAGAAACCCATATGAGATACCGAGGAATAGGCTATTCTTTTTTTTAAATTACGTTGACCAAGAGATGTTGAAGCTGCATAGATTATTTGAATTGAACCTAATAGCATTAACCAGGGGCAAAATATAGAATGAGCGCGGGATAATAATTCCATATTAATTCGAACCAACCCATATGCTTCCATTTTTAATAAGATTCAAGCTAACAGCATACAAGTGCTGTAATGTGCCTCCCCGTGGGTGTCTGGTAACCATGTATGTAAGGGTATAATTGGTGATTTGACAGCAAAAGCAATAAAAAATCCTATATAGAATATTATTTCCAGCGCCATGGGATACGATCGATTAGTTAATGATTCAAAATTTAATGTTGGTTCATTAGAACCATATAAACCCATGGCCAGAATTCCCATTAATAAAAAAATAGAACTTCCCGCGGTGTACAAAATGAATTTTGTAGCTGAATACAAACGTTTCTTTCCCCCCCACATAGATAAAAGTAGATAAACGGGAATTAATTCTAATTCCCACATGATAAAAAAAAAGTAAAATGTCTCGAGAAACAAATGGTCCTATTTGACCGCTATACATTGCTAACATCAGGAAATAAAAAAATGGAGATTCTCGAGTAATCGGATGAGCTGCTAAAGTAGCTAAAGTGGTGATAAATCCCGTCAATAAAATGGGTCCTAGAGAGAGTCCATCTATTCCCAACCTCCAATAAAAGTCAAAAAAATTGATCCATTTATAATTCTCTGTCAATTGGATTAGTGGATCATCCAATTCTAAATGATAACAAAATGCATAGGTTATTAGAAGGAGATCCCTGAAGCATATGCAAACAGTATACCATCTAATCACCTTATTTCCTTTATGAGGAAATAAGAAAATTAAGGAACCCCCTGCTATTGGCAAAACTACAACTATTGTTAACCAAGGAAAATGATTCGTGATAAAAATAAGATAGATATACTTAGACCAGAAGACCAGAAAAACCCGCGCTCAAAATAGAAAAGAATTTCTATTTTGAGCGCGGGTTTTTGCCAGTAAAAAAACGTATTTGTGTAGTGCTTTTTGAAACGTATCAATAAGCTAGACCCATGCTTCGAGTTGTTTCATGCCATAAATAAACTCGAACACTTAAGAAATCCGTCGGACAGGCGGCTTCACACCTCTTACAACCAACACAGTCCTCTGTTCTTGGGGCAGATGCAATTTGTTTAGCTTTACATCCGTCCCAAGGTATCATTTCTAATACATCTGTAGGGCAGGCTCGGACACATTGAGTACATCCTATACATGTATCATAAATCTTTACTGAATGTGACATTGGATCTATAGTAATCTTTGAACATCAAAAATTCCAAATTTTCGATCTAGTAAATTCGTAAATGAATTATATATTATATATTTAGACACCAGATGAATCAATGATTTATCAGAATTTTGCTAATCAAAATCGACTTATAGATCAATTCAAGAGAATAGGACCAAGATACTTTAATTTCTGATATTTATTTTCACAAACATGATCATAAGTTATGTATCATACATACTAATTTAAATTGATAAATATTACACTATTCCAAATTTTGCTTTTTCTGATTTATTATGATTAATACTATTTATTCAACAAATTCGATTGATTGATACGGATTGATTTTCTGTTACGATAAATTGAGGAAACGATAGCTGGTCCGATAGCTGCTTCAGCGGCTGCAATAGCTATAACAAAAATTGAAAAAATATTTCCTTTTAATTGGCGACTATCAAAAAAATCAGAAAAGGTTACGAAATTTATATTAACTGCATTCAACATAAGTTCAAGACACATAAGGGCTCTAACCATATTTCGGCTCGTGATTAATCCATAGATACCTATAGAAAATAAATAAGCACTCAAAATAAGTACATGCTCGAACATCATTGACCAACTCCTTATCAATTTTGATTCATTTCAATATGAACAAGAATTCAATGGATTCGATCGACTAAAGAATATAACAAGTCTACAACAAAAGAAATATATTGGCAATACAAAAAGGATTTTGTAGAGAAATACTATTTCACGTTCACATAGAATTCAACGGAAATAAAATTGTGAGAAAATCAAACAAAATCGAATTTCTATTTATATTTATAAAAATTTATTATTGGCGAGCCACGATAATTGCACCTATCAAGGCAGCTAAAAGAATTATTGAAATTAGTTCAAATGGAAGAAAAAAATCTGTTGATAAATGAATTCCAATTTGTTGACTAGTACTTATCAAATCTTGCTCTATAATCTGATTTTGTCTTGTAGTCCAAATAATACCGTACCATGATGTATCTGGAATAGTAGTTATTAGTGAAAAAAAAATACTTTTACAAACCATCAAAGTAATCCCATCCCCAACAGTCCAAAGACGAAAATCTTGGTAATATTCTGAACTATTCATGAACATTACAGCAAATATGATTAAAACATTTATAGCGCCTACGTAAATAAGTAGCTGTGATGCAGCTACAAAATGGGAGTTTGATAAAATATAGAATAAGGATATACAAACAAGAACGAATCCCAATGAAAAAGCAGAAAAAATTGGGTTGATAAGTAATACTACTCCTACACTTCCTAATATAAGACCCGATCCCAAAAAGACTAAAAGAAAATCATGTATCGGTTCAGGCAAATCCATTATATGTAAAATAAGAGATAAATTTATCGAAATCTCATGACCTTATTGATATGACCAGGAAAATAAATTATATACTAAATACCACAAATTTTTCTCGGCATTGAATTCAATTCAATACTAAAATCAAAAGTCTTAATTGTTATAAGTACAATTTATAGGATCAATGTTATTCCATTCTTTATATGAAAGAGTATTTTGAAACTATACAAAAACGAAAGTCTATATATATAAATAATATTTATAGAATATGTTTAATATTTATAGAATATTTCTACTAATAGAATATCGAATATAAAATATAAAAATATCTATTTCTAATATAAAAAATAGAAAATATTTATTCATTTTTTTCTATAAAATTTGATTAAAAAGAACTTAATTTTATTTGAATTGTTCGAATTGTATAATCATCAATTACTGACACCGGTAAACGGCCCAAAGCAATTTGATTATAATTTAATTCGTGACGATCATAAGTTGAAAGTTCATATTCTTCAGTCATTGATAAACAATTTGTTGGACAATACTCAATACAGTTACCACAAAATATACAGATTCCGAAATCAATACTGTAATTAAACAATCGTTTCTTTCGAATATCAGTTTCCAGTTTCCAATCAACAACGGGTAGATCTATGGGACATACACGAACACATACTTCACAAGCAATGCATTTATCAAATTCAAAATGTATTCGACCGCGAAAACGGTCCGATGTAATTATTTTTTCATAAGGATATTGAATAGTTACAGGTAAACGATTTGCGTGAGATAAGGTAATCATGAAACTTTGACCAATGTACCTCGCAGCTCGGACTGTTTGTTGACCATAATTCATAAATCCAGTTATCATAAAAAACATATCGTGAATATCTCTGAATATTTTTTTATTTCTTTCTCTTGTTTGAGACAAGTAATATATAAGGTTAACTTTTTATAGTGAAAACAGCTGAAAGGAAGTTGTTAATAATAGATTACCGAGAGAAATGGGTAAAAGAAACTTCCAACCAAAATTTAATAATTGATCTATTCTTAACCTAGGCAAAGTCCATCTTGTTGTGATAGAAACGAATAAGAACAAATAAGTTTTAGCTAGTGTAATAAAGATACCAATTGTTGTTACAAAAACTCCATATGTTTTATTTATTTCCAAAAATTCAGAAACGAATATGTACGGAATAGAAATATTCGAACCACCTAAGTAAAGAATAGTTCCAAACAAAGAAGAAATTAATAGGTTTAAATAGGAAGCAATGTAAAACAAACCAAATTTGATACCCGAATATTCGGTTTGATAACCTGCTACTAATTCTTCTTCCGCTTCTGGTAAATCAAAAGGTAATCTTTCACATTCTGCTAAGGAAGAAATTAGAAAAACGATGAAACCTATAGGCTGACGCCACAAATTCCATCCCCAAAAACCATATTTTGATTGGGCATCAATTATATCAACTGTACTTAAACTGTTAGATAATTTTAGTCGGTGATAACATTACTGTTCCCATCTCTATTACAGAACCGTACATGAGATTTTCACTTCATACGGCTCCTTGAAAGCCTTAACTAAATCTAAGGACCGGGCCGATTTTTTATCTATTGATATATTCCTAAGGATATATTCCTAAGAGAAATAAGATTCGAATTTCTCGGACGGTTCTAAATTAGACTAATTCAATTCTGTCTGTTCTGCTTTTTTTAATAAAAAAAATTAATAAATAATAATAAAGAAAAATACAATACATTTTACAATTTAATAAATAAAAGATACAATAAGGTATTTCTGAATTGATCTCATCCCTAAAAAAAATCATAATTTGAATTTGTTGAGTAATAACCTAACCGAATTTTTAATAAAATACTCTTTATATTATAGAATTTAAAAATTATAACTAACTTCCCCATCGTTTTTGATTCCGAAAAAGAATTATACATTCGTTTTCGGAATTATGACATGAATTCTATATCCATGAATATGCATATAAGTATAAGAAAAAGGGGGGGGTCACTTTTTTTTGTTCTTATCCTATTTTTCTTTTTTGTGCAAGTAATAAAGGGACTCAAAAAAAAAAATTAAAGGATTATTTCGTTCCTGATAGTCATTTATTTAATCAATGGATGCGAACATACTCTGGATCGGAATTGTGGGGAGTACTACCTAATTTTTTCTACCAATTTAAAGCCCCAATTAGTATTCTTTTTTCTATTATGCATAAATATGCTTTTTTGGATAGTTTTAAAAATCCGCATTACTAATCCTTTGTGTATCTTAGTGTTTCTAACCATCCATTCATTTTTTTATTAAACCTTTTATTGTTAATTGTTAATACATGTATAATATTATAATTTATACAAATGATAACGAAAACTCATAAGAAAAATGGGTCTTTCTTTTGTGCCCGCTTCAAGACAGGATGACTAATCAACCAACCTTGGGGTAATTGAGGTAAATGACCCATTTTACTTACTTTTTCAAATTTTTTTCACTTAATTCTTATACATGGAAAATGAGACTCAATCTTTTTACTGCAAATTTGAATCTTTATACTATTTATTAATAACTAATAGTATTTATAAATTAATATAATATTTAGTAGAAGCTGTTTTATTTCACTCATATAACTATTTAATGAAATTCTTCAATACGAATTTCGAAAAAGAATAAAAAGAATAATGAAGATATATATTCAATTATCTTCCTTTACTATGAATATAAAATACTAGAAATAGAAATAAATAGAAAAAAAGAGTAGTATAACAATAGTATCGAAAAACTTCTGTTTCAACGAATCGCACGTAGAGATATTGATAACACACATAGAGTTAATGGTATTTCATAACTAATCGATTGAGCAGCAGTTCGTAGACCACCCAAAAAGGAATATTTATTATTCGACCCATATCCTGACATAAGAAGTCCAATGGGAGCAATACTTGAAATAGCAATCCATAAAAAAACACCGATATTGAGGTCAGATAAAACAAAGTTATAGCTAAAAGGAATTACTGAATAGCTTATTATAATTGATATGACTGATATGGATGGCCCGATACTAAATAAACGAATATCTCCCCTAGATGGAATAAGATTCTCTTTGAAAAGTAGTTTTGTTCCGTCTGCTAAAGCTTGAAGAACTCCAAAAGGACCGGCGTATTCAGGTCCAATACGCTGTTGTATCCCTGCAGATATTTCTCTTTCTAACCATACAATTGCTAGTACACTTATTGTAATTCCCAATACAAGAATCAAAATAGGAGCAAATATCCATAGAATTCCATATATTTCTTTAAAAGATTCCAATCTGAAAAAAAAAATGGATATCTTGTATTTCTGTTGTATCAATTATCATTTCAACGATCAACTTCTCCCATAATGATGTCTATGCTACCTAGTATTGTCATAATATCGGCCAATTTCATTGTTTTAACTAATTGAGAAAGAATTTGCAAATTGATAAAACCCGGTGGACGAATTTTCCATCTCCAAGGAAAACCATTTTGATCTCCTATTAGAAAAATTCCTAATTCTCCCTTGGGAGCCTCAACTCTTACATAAAGTTCTTGTTTCGGCAATTCAAAAGTCGGAGACGGTTTTTTACTAATAAATCGATATTCAAAATCATTCCATTCTCGCTCCTTTTCTCTATCAAAGCAGCGAATTTCTAAATTTTCATATGGCCCCCCGGGAATTCGTTCCAAAGCCTGTTGACTAATTTTTATGGATTCCGTCATTTCACCAATTCGAACTAAATAACGAGCCAACGAATCTCCTTCTTTTTGCCATTGAACTTCCCAATCAAATTCATCATAACATTCATAATTATCAACTTTACGTAGATCCCATTGTATTCCGGAAGCCCGAAGCATTGGTCCTGATAAACCCCAATTTATTACTTCCTCTCCATCAACAATGCCGATTCCCTCAACCCGTTCTAAAAAAATAGGATTTCGTGTAATAAGTTTTTGATATTCAAGAATTTTTGTTAAAAAATAATCGCAGAATTCAAAACATTTATCTATCCAACCATGAGGTAGGTCAGCCGCTACCCCACCGATACGAAAAAAATTATGCATCATTCTCATACCTGTTGCAGCTTCGAATAGATCGTATATTAATTCTCTTTCTCTGAAAATATAGAAGAAAGGGGTTTGTGCACCAATATCTGCCATAAAAGGTCCCAACCACAGTAGGTGAGAAGCTATACGACTCAACTCCAACATAATTACTCGGATATAGCTGGCTCTTTTAGGTACTTGAATATTTCCCAACTGTTCTGGTCCGTTTACAGTTATTGCTTCTGTGAACATAGTAGCTAAATAATCCCAACGTGTTACATAAGGTAGATATTGTATAATTGTTCGGTTTTCCTCAATTTTTTCCATCCCTCTGTGTAAATAACCCAATATTGGTTTACAATCAATAACATCCTCACCATCGAGAGTAACAATAAGTCGAAGAACACCATGCATTGATGGGTGGTGAGGACCCATATTTACTATCATGATGTCCTTTCTTGTAGCTGGGATATTCATAGGTTTTCCTCGATTCATTCTTCCATGAATCGCTTAAAGAAAAGTTCATCAAAATTCAAGATCTAATAAATCGAATAATTGAAAATGACTCTTCAAATTAACGAATTTTTGACTCCCGAATATCAAACTGATTTATTAATTTTTTATAACGTACTCTATTTTTCCTTGACAAGTAAGACAGTAGTCGTTGCCGTTTTCCTAGAATTTTACGTAAACCCCTTTGAGATAAATAGTCTTTTCGGTGCAATTTAAAATGTGAAGTAAGTTTTCGTATCTTATTGGTTAAATTACATACTTGAAATTCAACCGCTCCCGGGTTTTCTTCTTTTTTTTCTTGTGAAATAACTGGTATAAATGAATTTTTTACCATAAAAAATAAAAATGAAATGAAAGCTTTCCTCTTTCCCTCGCTTTTTATAAAAAATATTTTTATTGATCAGTAATAGTAATGATACTAATTTTGAATTTTGTATATAAATCTGAACTTATTTAAAAATTCCCGATTTTTTTAATCGAGTTAATTATTTCTTATTAATCAATCCCATTTAAATAGATATAAAAGATACTATATTTATGAATTCACCAAATAAAAATTATATACTTAAAAAAATAAAAGACAATTTTGTTGATTTTTTTTTTTCAATCTAATGTATACATCATTGAATTAGTATCAATGCTACAATGAGTTTCTGCATTTATGTTATGTATATATCAATTTATTTTCATATACCAGATATATATTACGATAAATAAAAGACAAATTCAATTTCAATTAACGAATTTTCAATCGAGGATACATATGTATCCTTATTATACTGAAACGGCTTCCATTATGGGTATTAAACCAATAACGATTTATGCAAGCTAAGTCTTCGAATCTATAATTCGGCCAAAGAAAAATTTGGAAATTCATTAGTTTTTTTTTTTCTATGTCAAGATCTTTTCTTTTTTTAGTCAAAAATTGAAAGTATTTATTTTTGGCGTAAAAATTTGTGTTTCTATTCTGTGTACTATTTTGACTTCTAGGATTTAAACAAATTAGAATTCTCAATTCTCTACGACGTCGAGTTGATAAAATATTTTCAGGAATAAGCAAATCATAATTTTTTTTTTCTTCTTTTTTTATTATCTTTTCATCTCTTCTTCTTGTAATGTATTTATCAAAATTTTTCTTATCAACATGACTTTTTTCGGAGTTTCTTTTATAAATTTTGTGCTTATTCTTATGAATTAATGAAATACCTATGGTTTGATACAAAAAAAAAATTGGATTGTTTTTTCGAGACAAGCGAACTGGTTCGATAATAAATATTTCTTTTTTGTTTCTATTTTGTTTTTTATTTTTTCTCAAGCTTGGAAAAGTAAAATCCTTTTGAATCATCATGATATCTAGATCTAGTTCTCCCCTTTGAATGGAGGCTATAGAAAGTCCTCTTAAATTCTTCAATCTAACCAGAAGACAGTATACTTTGACATTTTGCAATATTTTTGGACCTAAGAAATTCTTCCAGTTCAAATTAACATTCAAAAACTTTCTTAGTAACAAATTAAGTTCGGCTTCCATCTTGTCCTTCTTTTTCTTTATACTTTTACTATCTTTTTTACTGTTTGATTTCGCAAAATCTTTTTGAATATCTTTTTCTTGATTTGAGAGAGATGATTCAAGATTTGCGCGACCCGTGTATTCTATTTTTGCTCGATTTCCAGTCTCTAACTCGAATTCAGGAGATTTTTTTTTTTTCGATGGTATAAAATTATCTATTATTCTTTTTTTTCTAGTAATGTTATTTTCATTTTCACTAGCATTTTGATTTAAATTAAAATGGAAAAAAAGTAATTTGATTGGTATGTTCCACGGCTTACTTCTATATACATTTTGAAATATCAAAAATTTGGAAAATAACCAAAATATAGAATTTGATATGGAACGATTTAGTATTTCTACCTTAATTCCCATCCAATCAAAATACTTTCTATTCAGATTTTTTTTCATATCTATAATAACATCTTTTTCTGTATAATGCTTGATAGAGATATTACTCATTTTATCAAAAATTTTTTTTTTATGCGTGTTGTAATTAGAAGAAATCTTTTGCTTTTTATTTGCTTGAAATGGTGATCTATATGCATAAATATATGAGTCTTTATTATCCACATAATTAATAGAGTTATAGGATAAAAGATCATATTTATATTGTTTTTTAATTTTTTTTTTTTTTTTTAATGAGCCTACTTGTTGTTCTTTATAAAAAATGAATCGGTTTTTGTCATATAAATCATATTTGGTTAAATCTTTATTTTGAGTTACACGACGTTGATTAATTCTTTTTCTCCATTTTTGTGGTACTAATCTAGACCATTTGTTTTGAGATAAGTCATATTGATAACGACCCTTTAACCAATTTGTCCATTGATTCATTACAGAATTGGTAGGGTTCTTATGTTTTAATTTGGAATGAAATATTCCTTGTATTCCAAAAAAATCATTCTTTATTTCATTCTTAAGAAAACAAAATTTTTCATGATATTGAAAAACCGATCTTAACTTATACTTATATATGTTAATAACTTCGGTTTGTGATAATTTTAAAAATACATATGCTTGTGACAAAAAGGAGACGTCACAAAAATTTTGTGAATGCGTATTTTTAGTATTATAAGATTCGTGTATAATCGAAATAAATTGAATTATACTTTGATTCATTTTATCAGTTCTTTCGGGATTTATTTCATTATTAGAAATGGATTTATTTATAATTTTTTTTGTTGATTCAAGAAAAAGTTGTATATTGATCTTGGTAATATTAATGATATATAGAAAAATATCTATGTATACCCTTTTCATGAAAAATTTAAAAAAAGAATAGGATTTACGAATTAATCGAACATTTTTTCTTTGTACTATCTGCAAAATATTTTTTTCTAATTCTAATCTTTTAGTATTATGAGTTGTTTTCTTCGAATGAATATTTATCTCTGAAATTAAAAGTCCCTTTTTCTTTTCTTTTTTGGTCATTTTTTCTATTTGTTTTATAATTGTTTTTGTTTTAGCATTCAGATCTTTTATTTTTTTTTTTGTCAATGAATAATTTTCCGAATTTATAGATTGAATTGGAATAGTTGATTCAAAAATCATTGGATTATTTTTGTCAATTGTTGAATTTTTTTTGTTTTCACTCAATTCATCTATTTTTTTCAATCTAATAAATATAAATAGAAAATTCAAATTTAAGAGTTTTTTTTTTTTTTTTTTAGTTCGAAATAGAATACTTTTGATAATCCATTCTGCTGTTTGTTTTAAGATATTTAGAAACCATTTTGTTCTTTCATATAAAACTTTTAGAACTAAAAAAAAATATTTTTTCAATTTTTTCATTTTTTTTTTAAGTTCTTTAAAAATAGGATCAAAAAATGAAAATCTATTTTTTGAAGAACCAGAAAAGGGTAATTCAACTTCTCTTCCCCAAATTGTTAAAAAACAGAAATTTTTTTTTTTTATTCTATCTTTTTCCTTTTCAGTGGATCGTAGCTTAGATCTGTGCCAAGGTTTTAGACGAAAGGGAAATAAGATCTTTATCTGAATACCATCTGTTAGCCATTTTTTTGGAAATTCTTTTTCGGATAATTGAACACCATTATAGGTACATTTAATATACATTTCTCTCTGCCAATCCCTATAATCTTCTGACCATTCGGGAAATTGAAAAAATATCATACGAACGATATTTTTAGTTATTATCAATGAAGGTAATAGAATATATTTTCTAAGAATTGATTGGGTTATTAATAAAAAACCTCTTATTACTTGAGCAAATATAATGTTGTCCCAGGCTTCCGCTATGTATATACGTTTTTGTTCCTCTTGTTCGTTTATTTCTTTTATGTTCTCCTCTTTTTTCTCACTTTCTTTTGTCTTTTCTTCTTCCGTATAATCATAAATTTGAAATTCGATCTTTTTTCCTATCCAATTTTTGAATATAGGAAAAATTTTCATTGACTTGAAATTATCAAAAAAAAAGAACAAGGATTTCTCAATTTTGTCCAAGAAGAGGGGGGAATGCACAGTTCGTTGAAAAAATTTCCAAGTAACTGTTTTACGCCTTTGAGCACGTATAGATCCTTTGATTATGTCTCGCCGAAAATCCGGTTGTTGTGAATAACGTATTAAAGCTAATTCGTTTTTTGTTTTTTCAGTTTTATCAGTCTCTCTATCTCTAGTATTATTATAAGTATCGTTTTTCAGTAAATCTTTAGTCAAAATCACTACACGTTTAGCTTTTCTCGAACGAATATGAAAATTTTCGGCTTCATTTTTTCCCTCCAGTTGTTCTAATTCATCAATAAATTTGTATGACCATCGAGGAACTTTTTTAGTAATTTCCTTTATTCCAATACATTTTTTTCTATTTCTATTTACTATTGTTTTATTGTTCAGATCAGTTCGAATTGCATCAAAGAAAAATTGTATTTGATTTTTTTCTTCGGAATACAATTTTTCTTGTTCATGTTTTGGAAATAAATAAAATGCTTCAAAATTCAAGAAGCTTGATACTGATTTTTTCGAAAATTTATTAATTAGATTAATAAAAAAAAATGCATTTACTAATGATTTTGTATCAAATGTATTTAGTTTCTGTTCAAATTCTGTATAAATATTATTATTAATATAGAGAAGGATACCGTGAAGTTTATTTATCAAAATTTCATTTTTTTTGTAAGTTTTGTTATTTTTGATTAAGAATGAAAAACAATTTTCGATTCGTCCACGAAATGGTCCCCTCAAAAAAGGATCAACTATTTTAGTTAAGTATTTTGTTTTAGTTTCATCATTACACAATCTAATTCGTTTTTCGAATATATCCAGAGGAATAAATTCGTTATCTAGAATTTTTGCCCTATTTATAAATTCATTACTTAGTTTCTTTCTTTTTTCTTCATTAGTATAATTCCAATAATTCGACAATTCATCATAGAAAATTTTTTTTCTTGTGAATAAATAAATTTTTGTTTCCATCATTTTATGAAAAGTTGATAAGTTTTGTGGATACGTAAAAGATATTCTTTCTTTTCCATCACTTTCACATGTATGAAAAAAAAATTCTGAACTTTCATTTTTTATGATATTGTCAAATCGATTATTTTTTATATATCGAAATGGACGATTCCATCGTTTATAATTGAAAAGAATGTTTATAATAGGTTTTTGAACAAGTCCTAAATTCTTTTTTTCCTTGGTGATCTTGTACAAATCCTGCTTTTGTTTTGCAAAAATATGAGCAAAAAGATCTTTTTTAGTGGATCTTTTTTTTTTAATTCCTGCGATTTGCAAATTTCTTTCGACATCGATTTTTCTTTTTTTATCTAGTTCACCTCTTTCTTGAATTTCTAATAATTTATTATTAAAAAAAAGTGGTGGTATTCTTCCTAAATAAT